TAAAAAGGCTTATAGAAAAAGGACGCTATAAATATTCCGAAAAAAGCTATACTGACCGAAAAAGTTGCATTTGTGACAAATTCATACCAATTCTCAGAATTATTTGAATTTGGATGTAAAAGATCTATAGACGGAATTAAAAATTTTGATAATATATCCAAATCTAGTCCTTCTTGGTTGAAAGAAATTCCTATGACCCCGATAAACAAAGTAAATAGTATTAATACAAGCATAGAAAATAACATAGTATTTTCCGATTCATGGGGATAGGAAAAAGTAGTGTTATTAGTTTCAAAATAGGTAATATCAATAAAAGGCCATGTTATGTTTTTTAGATTTCTATCAATTCGATGTGAATCAGTCTTCTTCCGAAAAAAGGAAGTCCTTCCATTATTATTGATTGTTAATAAAGATAATAAATGCATTTTCTTTTTCGCTTCTTTTTCTTTACCCCATAAAGATATTGAATGGAATGAACTATTTTTTTTTCCATTGAAATTTTTACAATTAACGTTTAAATATCCTTCAAAAACAAGTAAATAGATCCGAAACATATAAAATGCAGTTAATCCTGCTGTGGAACAAGCTATTATTGCGAAAATTGGTGAATACAACCAACTATCATTAAGAATTTCGTCTTTGGACCAAAAACAAGCAAAGGGTGGAATACCACAAAGAGAAAGTGTACCCACTAAAAAAGCAGTTTTTGTAATTGGCACATGTTTTGTTAAACCGCCCATAAGAACCATATTTTGACTTTTATCTGGAGAATATCCAACAATAGCTTCCATTGAATGGATAATGGATCCGGATCCTAAAAACAACAATGCTTTTGAATAAGCATGAGTAATCAAATGAAATAAAGCGGCTCGATAAGAGCCCATACCTAGAGCTAACATCATATAACCCAATTGAGACATTGTAGAATAGGCCAAACTTCTCTTAATATCCTTTTGAGCAAGAGCTAAAGTAGCTCCTAATACTACTGTTATTATCCCTATGAAAGCTATTCCATTCATTATGGAAGGTATAACTATGAAAAGAGGAAGAAGGCGGGCTACAAGAAAAATTCCCGCCGCTACCATAGTAGCAGCGTGGATAAGAGCGGAAATAGGGGTAGGCCCTTCCATAGCATCCGGTAACCATACATGAAGGGGGAATTGGGCAGACTTAGCAACTGAACCGCCAAATAACAGGAAGGCACACAAAGTAACTAATAAAAGATTAACCTCATTATTAGAAATCAAGTTATTGAATATTTCAAACAAATCCCGAAATTCCAAACTACCTGTTATCCAATAAAGACCCAAAATTCCCAATAATAAACAAAAATCCCCCACCCGATTAGTTACAAACGCTTTTTGACAAGCATTTGCCGCAATAGGACGTGTGAACCAAAAACCTATTAATAGATAAGAACACATTCCAACCAATTCCCAAAAAATATAAATTTGTATCAAATTAGAACTAGTAACCAATCCCAACATTGAAGTATTAAAAAAACTCATATAAGCAAAAAATCTCAAATATCCTTCATCATGAGACATATAATTGTCACTATAAATAAGAACCAGAATTCCAACAGTAGTAATCAATATTGACATAATAGAAGTAAGTGAATCGATCAAGTAGCCAAACTCTAAAGAAAGATCATTATTTATAGTCCAAGACCATACATATTGATAGATAGAACTGTTATAGATTTGATGAATAGACAGATCCACCGAAAAAATCATAACTATACTTAATAATAAAACACTAGGAAAAGCCCACATACGGCGAATATTTTTTGTTGCCGCGGGAAAAAGGAGAAGTCCCACTCCTATTAACATAGGAACTGGAAGTGGAATGAAGGGTATGATCCATGAAAATTGATGTGTATATTCCATAAAAAAAAAAAAAGAAAAAAATGGATTCTTAATTAGTTTTGTTTCTTATTCGCCAATTTTATCTCTTTTGAAAGGGTTCAGTTAATAAAAAAATGAAAATTAAGATAGAAATAGAATTATCTATTGTTCATTATTCTGAATTTTTGTCCAATATTTCCAATAGTTGAAAGTACGAAGTGAAAATGGGTCAAATGATATGACCAAATTACTAGTGAAAAATCCACTTTTTTTTAATATTAATATGAACTTTTAGATATTAATAGAATATTAAATAGAATATTAAAAGAATATTAAGAAATTAAAATTTTTAAATTATTATTATTATACAATAATTTATATCCAGAGAGTGGGGATAAATAATTACACCAAAACTAAAAATATTAGTTTATTTTGATATGAATCATAAAAAATAATCCATCTGATTCAAAAATTCAAAAAGATAAGAATTTTTTTGTAGTTTTTGATTCCGAATCATTAATTTGTTTTGGCACTAATTTATTATTTTCCATTCCAAGAAAAAGACATATATCTTTGGAAAAAGTTTGTAAAAAAGGTTATGATATTCAACAGTTTACTTTAGATAGAAAAAATTAAGATACATGATTTTTGAAAATCATGTATCTTTTAAACGACCAAGTAAGCGGGATAAAGATAAGGGTTGGGTTCTTAAACTTTTTGATGTATTTTTTTCCATGTATAAATCCAATATGACGAAAATAGAACGATATATAATATATAATATAAAAATAAAAGGATAGTTTTTTTTGTAAGAATTACATAAACGATTATTAGGAAAAAACAAAAAAGACTATGTTATTTTTACATATCCACATTCCTTATGAAAAGGAGTAGAATAGTATAATTTAGAAAAACAAATAGATAAGATAGATATGATATATGTCTAATCTAATTAAAGAACAATTCATTTTGAACAATAGATGTCTTTCACATCCAACTATAGCAATAAACAAACTAGTCTAATTTTGGAATGGCAGCTCCAAAAAAACGCACTTCTATATCAAAAAAAAGGATTCGGAAAACAATTTGGAAGAAGAAGGGATATTGGGTAGCATTAAAAGCTTTTTCGTTAGCGAAATCTCTTTCTACGGGGAACTCAAAAAGTTTTTTTGTGCAACAAATACAAACATTGGAATAATCTGAATTAGCTGGACTCAAAGAATAGTCTAATTTAAAAAAAGAGTTTCGTATATATATATTGAAATCTTTTGAAGATTATTGGTTTTTTGGTCTTTTATATTATATATTAATTATTAATATCTTTTTATTTTTTATTTGGATAGTTTTTTTTTAGTTTATATATCTTATAGATATTTTTATAACTAAAAATAAAAATGAGATAAGATATAAGTAAAAATTTCTATTTGTTAATGTTTTGAACTGTTCAATAGAAAATTGACCTCATTTTGTTTTGGAATTGGCTTTTTTTAATTCAAATTCTTTAATGTTTCGGTTTCTGAAATGCAATATTTCTTTCCGAAATATCCAATTTTGGAAAGAAATATTGCATTTGAATCGACTCTTTCAATCTCGACGATTGACTAAAAATCGTTTATTATGATTTCGAGCAAGCCGCTATGGTGAAATCGGTAGACACGCTGCTCTTAGGAAGCAGTGCTAGAGCATCTCGGTTCGAGTCCGAGTGGCGGCATGGCATCTTATTTTCTAAAAGAGTAAGTCCTATAATGAATTCAATTCCCGATTTCCGTTCATATAATTAGGAGATCTTTTTTTTTATATGATATTTTCAACTTTAGAGCATATATTAACTCATATATCGTTTTCGGTCGTATCAATTGTAATTGCAATTCGTTTGCTAACCTTATTAGTCAATGAAATCGTAGTACTATATGATTCGTCCGAAAAAGGCATGATAGTAACCTTTTTCTGTATAACGGGATTATTAGTTACTCGTTGGATTTTTTCGGGCCATTTACCATTAAGTGATTTATATGAATCGGTAATCTTTCTTTCATGGGGTTTTTCCATTTTTCATATAATTCCAGGTTTTGGTTTTAAAAAGCTTAAAAACCATTTAAGCACAATAATAGCACCAAGTGTTATTTTTACCCAAGGCTTTGCGACTTCGGGTCTTTTAACCGAACTGCATGAATTCGGAATATTAGTACCCGCTCTACAATCGCATTGGTTAATGATGCACGTAAGTATGATGGTATTGGGCTATGCAGCTCTTTTATGTGGATCATTATTATCAGTAGCTCTCTTAGTCATTACATTTCGAAAAGTCATAATAAGAAAGATTGGTAAGAACAATAATCTTTTTTTTAATGAGTCATTTTCTTTTGCTGAGATCAAATACATGAACGAAAGAAACAATGTTTTACGAAACACTTCTTTTCCTTCTTATAGAAATTATTACAGGTCTCAATTTATTCAACAATTGGATCGTTGGAGTTATCGTATTATTAGTCTAGGTTTTATCTTTTTAACCATAGGTATTCTTTCGGGAGCAGTATGGGCTAATGAGGCCTGGGGATCATATTGGAATTGGGATCCAAAGGAAACTTGGGCGTTTATTACTTGGACCATATTCGCAATTTATTTACATACTAGAAAAAAGAAAAGATTGGAAGGTATAAATTCTTCAATAGTGGCCTCTATGGGCTTTCTTATAATTTGGATATGTTATTTTGGGATCAATCTATTAGGAATCGGACTACATAGTTATGGTTCATTTACATCTAATTGAATTAAAATGAGTAAAGGGCCTGACAAATACAAACATAATAAGCATAACAAACATAATAAGCATATTAAGTATAAGTATATTAAGTAAAATTATAAGAAAGCTTCGCATAAACCAAACCGTCGAGAACCCTTTAAATCAAGTAATGTAGTGATTCAAGGGGTTCTCACAAACACCAAACGTATCCGGTTACAATTCCAATTCATTTTTTTTAAGTTAATCTAAAAAGATTTTTTTCATTGTACAATGAACACTATTAAAAAAAATAGGATTTTTTTGTTTTAGTCATTTATTCATGAAAACTATCTATAAAAAATTAGATAGAATAGCTTCGACCTTGTCAACTGATAATGAGAAAATGAAATCCGGATAAATACCAATACCTATTACAGGTATAAGTATAGAAATCGAAATAAATAACTCTCGGGGCCCAGAATCAAAAAATAAAGAGTTTGGTTTATTAAAAAACTTGTATCCATAGAACATCTGGCGTAACATAGATAATGAATAAATAGGAGTTAATATCATTCCAATTGCCATTACAAAAGTGATTAGTATTTTTGTCATTAAAAGATATTTTTGACTGGTAATTATTCCAAAAAAGACTATCAATTCTGCAACAAAACCGCTCATGCCCGGCAATGCAAGAGAAGCCATCGATAAGATGCTGAAAACCGTGAATATTTTTGGCATTGGAATAGCCATTCCGCCCATTTCGTCGAGATAATAAAGACGTATTCTATCATAACTCGTTCCTGCCAAGAAAAAAAGCGCAGCACCAATAAATCCATGAGAAATTATTTGTAAAATGGCTCCGTTGAGTCCCGTATCGCTTATAGAACAAATTCCTATAATTATGAAACCCATATGAGATACGGAGGAATAAGCTATTCTTTTTTTTAAATTACGTTGACCAAGAGATGTTGAAGCTGCATAGATTATTTGAATTGCGCCTAATAGAATTAACCAGGGGGAAAATAGAGAATGAGCGTGGGGTAATAATTCCATATTAATTCGAACCAATCCATACGCTCCCATTTTTAATAAGATTCCGGCTAAAAGCATACAAGTACTGTAATGTGCCTCTCCGTGGGTGTCTGGTAACCATGTATGTAAGGGTATAATCGGCGATTTGACAGCAAAAGCAATAAGAAATCCAATATAGAATATTATTTCCAGTGTCACAGGATACGACTGATTAGCTGATGTTTCAAAATTTAATGTTGGTTCATTCGAACCATATAAACCGATACCGAGAACTCCCATTAATAAAAAAATGGAACTTCCTGCAGTATACAAAATAAACTTTGTAGCTGAATACAAACGTTTCTTTCCACCCCACATAGATAAAAGTAGATAAACAGGAATTAATTCTAATTCCCACATGATGAAAAAAAGTAAAATGTCTCGAGAAGAAAATGATCCTATTTGACCGCTATACATTGCTAACATCAGGAAATGGAATAATCGGGATTCCCGAGTAACCGGTTGAGCCGCTAAAGTAGCTAAAGTGGTGATAAATCCCGTCAGTAAAATAGGGCCTATAGAGAGTCCATCTATTCCGAATCTCCAGTAAAAATCAAAAAATTGGATCCATTTATAATTCTCCGTCAACTGGATTAATGGATCGTCCAATTGGAAATGATAACAGAATGCATAGGTTGTTATAAGGAGATTCATTAAGCATATAAAAATAGTATACCACCTAATTACCTTATTTCCTCTATGGGGAAATAAGAAGATTAAGGAACCCGCGGATATTGGGAAAACTACAACTATTGTTAACCAAGGAAAAAAATTCGTGGTAAAAATAAGATACACTTGGGCCAGAAAAACCCGTGCTCAAAATGGAAAAAAAAAAGATCTTTTCCACTTTGAGCACGGGTTTTTGTCAGTAAAAAAATGGTATTCGTATGTGGTTTTTTGAAACGTATCAATAAGCTAGACCCATGCTTCGAGTTGTTTCATGCCATAAATAAACTCGAACACTCAAGAAATCTGTCGGACAGGCGGATTCACACCTCTTACAACCAACACAGTCCTCTGTTCTTGGAGCAGAAGCTATTTGCTTAGCTTTACATCCGTCCCAAGGTATCATTTCTAATACATCTGTGGGGCAGGCTCGGACACATTGAGTACATCCTATACATGTATCATAAATCTTTACTGAATGAGACATTGGCTCTATTAATTTTTGAACATCAGCAATTTTCGATCTAGTAAACTTGTAAATGAATCATATATTTCGACACCAGATGAATCAATGATTTACCAGAATTTTTCTAATCAATCTACCTCTGGATCAATTCATAACAGAGGGCCAAGATACTTTGATTTCTTACGTTTTCGCAAACATGATCATACGTTATCATACATGCGAATTTGAATTGATAAATATTAGAATTTCTCGAAATTCTAATTTTTCTGATTAATACTATTTCTATTTATTCAACAAATTCGATTGATTGATACGAGTTGATTTTCTGTTACGATAAATTGACGAAACAATAGCCGATCCAATAGCTGCTTCAGCGGCTGCGATAGCTATAACAAAAATGGAAAAAATATTTCCTTTTAATTGGCGACTATCAAAAAAATCAGAAAAAGCTACGAAATTTATATTAACCGCATTCAGTATAAGTTCAAGACACATAAGGGCTCTAACCATATTTCGGCTTGTGATCAATCCATAGATACCGATAGAAAATAAATAGGCACTCAAAACAAGTACATGTTCGAGCATCATTGACCAACTCCTTATCAATTTCGATTCATTTCAATATGAACGACACTTCAACAGATTCGATTGACTAGAGAATATAACAAGTACAGACCAAAAGAAGATATTGGTAATAAGTCGAATAATAAAATTCTTTTAAACATAAACAATCTTTCACTTTCCCATTCACATGTAAAATTCAAAGGAAATGGAGATAAAATAAATAGAACAAAATGGAATTTAGATTGATATTACTAGTTCTATTCTTACTGGCGAGCCACGACAATTGCACCTATCAAAGCAGCTAAAAGAATTATTGAAATGAGTTCAAATGGAAGAAAAAAATCTGTTGATAAATGAATTCCAATTTGTTGACTATTATTTATCAAATCTTGCTCTATAATCTGATTTGATCTTGTAGTCCAAATAATCCCGTACCATGATATATCTGGAATAGTAGTTATTAGTGAAACAAAAATACTTGTACAAACCACCAAAGTAACTCCATCCCCAACGGTCCAAAGATTAAAATCTTGGTAATATTCTGAACCATTTATGAACATCACAGCAAATATGATTAAAACATTTATAGCTCCTACGTAAATAAGTAGCTGTGCTGCAGCTACAAAATGGGAGTTTGATAAAATATAGAATAAAGATATACAAACAAGAACCAGTCCCAACGAAAAGGCAGAAAAAATTGGGTTGGTAAATAATACTACTCCTAGACTTCCTAATACAAGACCTGATCCCAGAAAGATTAAAAGAAAATCATGTATCGGTTCAGGTAAATCCATTAGATGTAAAATAAAAGATAAATAAATTGAGATTTCATGACCTTATTGATACGACCAGGAAAAAATTTTATATACTAAATTCCTAATTGAATTAAATCCTAAGGAGTGTGAATTCATCTAGGTACAGTTATAGGACTAATCTAATTCTTTATACGAACGAGTATTCGAAACTATTTCGAAACTATAAACTATTTTAATAAAATTATATAAATCTAAATAGAAATAAAGAATTTTATTTGAATTGAATTGTTCTAATTGTATAATCGTCAATTACTGACATTGGTAAACGGCCCAAAGCAATTTGATTATAATTCAATTCGTGACGATCATAAGTCGAAAGTTCATATTCTTCAGTCATTGATAAACAATTTGTTGGACAATACTCAACGCAGTTACCACAAAATATACAGATCCCGAAATCAATACTGTAATTAAGTAATCGTTTCTTTCGAATATCAGTTTCCAGTTTCCAATCAACAACGGGTAGATCTATAGGACATACACGAACACATACTTCACAAGCAATGCACTTATCAAATTCAAAATGGATTCGACCGCGGAAACGTTCCGATGTTATTAATTTTTCATAAGGATATTGAATAGTTACAGGTAAACGATTTGCGTGGGCTAAGGTAATCATGAAACTTTGACCAATGTACCTTGCAGCTCGTACTGTTTGTTGACCATAATTCATGAACCCAGTTACCATAAGGAACATATCGTGAATATCTATGAATATTTTTGTTTTGTTTCTTTCTCTTGTTTGAGACAAGTTATGAATATAGAATATCAATCTTTTACAGTGAAAATAGTCGAAACGAAGTTGTTAATAATAGATTACCCAGAGAAATAGGTAAAAGAAATTTCCATCCAAGATTTAATAATTGATCCATTCTTAGCCTAGGCAAAGTCCATCTTGTTGTGATAGAAAGGAACAAGAACAAATAAGTTTTAGCTAATGTAATAAAGATACCAATTGTAGTTCCAAAAACTCCATATGTTTTATTTATTTCAAAAAGCTCAGAAACAAATATGTACGGAATAGAGATATTCCAACCGCCCAAGTAAAGAACTGTTACAAATAATGAAGAAACTAATAAGTTTAAATAGGAAGCAACGTAAAATAAACCAAATTTTATACCCGAATATTCGGTTTGATAACCTGCTACTAATTCTTCTTCTGCTTCTGGTAAATCAAAAGGTAATCTTTCACATTCCGCTAGGGAAGAAATTAGAAAAATGATAAAACCTATAGGTTGACGCCATAAATTCCATCCCCAAAAACCATATTTTGATTGCGCGTCAACTATATCAACTGTACTTAAACTGTTAGATAATCCTAGTCGGTGATAACATTACTGTTCCCATCGCTATTACAGAACCGTACATGAGATTTTCACCTCATACGGCTCCTCGAAGGCCATAAATAAATCTAAGGGACCGGGCCGGTTATTTATCTTGATATATCCCTAGGATAGATAGGATTCAAATCCATTGGACGGTCCTGAATTAGACCAATTGAATTCTGTCTGTTATAATAATAAATACAAAAAGGTACTTCTGAATTGATCTCATCCCTTAATAATTTGAATTTGTTGAGTAATAATTGAATTCTTCAATTCAATAAAATACTCCTTTAGAATTCTCAATAACCCGTCGTTTTCGATTACGTAAAAAAATTAGACACTAGTTTATGAATTATGACATAAATTGTATTTCCATGAATATGGATATAAGAAAGAATCCAAAGGGATCCCTCTTTTTTTTTTATTGTATTCTATTCTTTTGTTTTTTTTTTCGTTCCTATTCTTCTTTTTTTTTATGTGCAAAACTAAAAGGGACTTAAAAAAAGATTAAAGGATTATTTCGTTTCTGATAGTTATTTATTTAATGAGTGGATAGGAGCATACTCTGGATCGGAATTGTGGGGAGTACTGCCTGATTTTTTCTACCAACTTAAAGCCCCAATTTGTATTCTTTTTATATTATGCAGAAATGCTCTTTTGGAGAATTTACATAATCTCCATTACTAATCCTTTGTGTATCTTGGTGTTTCTAACCATCCACCCATTTTTTATCAATCTCCCCTTATGGTAATACATGTATGGTAATTCATACAAACGATAGTAAAAACTCAATAAGGTTGGTCTTTTGAGCCCGCTTCAAAACAGGATGACTAATCAACCAATTTTGGGGTAAACGCTTTCTTCCGCTTATAATTTTTTTCCACTTAATTCTTATACATAGAAAATGAGACTCAATATTTTTACTGCAGATTCAAATGAAATTCAAAATCATAGTATATTAATTCTATATCTATATATTATCTATATATTAATATATTAATAATTAAACTATATATTAATATATTAATAATTAAAAATAATTTTATATTAATATTAAATATTTTATTATATTCTTAAATATTATATATTCAAAATACAAACAAATATATATCTATTTTATTTATATTTAATTTTTTTACTAAATATATTGAATTTCAATTTCATTAAATTAATAATTAAAATTAGAGAATATTATAGAATATTAGAATATTAAATCAATGAATAATGAATAAATAGAAGCTGTTTTATTTCACTCATATAACTATCTGATTTAGTTCATCAATCCGAATTCCGAATAAAAATAATGAAAATCCAAAATCAGGATATCTATTCCATTTTTTCTACCCCTTTCCTATAAAGAAAAGAAGAAAAGAAATAAAGACGAAAAGAAAGGAGCATGGAAAAGTTTCTGTCTCAACGAATCACACGTAGAGATATTGATAACACACATAGAGTTAATGGTATTTCATAACTAATCGATTGAGCAGCAGCCCGTAGACCACCCAAAAAGGAATATTTATTATTTGACCCATATCCTGACATAAGAAGTCCAATGGGAGCAATACTCGAAATAGCAATCCATAAAAAAACACCGATATTGAGATCAGCTAAAACAAAGTTATAGCCAAAAGGAATTACTGAATAGCTTACTAGAATTGATATGACTGATATGGATGGTCCAATACTGAATAAACGAATATCTCCCCTAGATGGAATAAGATTCTCTTTGAAAAGTAATTTTGTTCCATCTGCTAGAGCTTGAAGAACTCCCAAAGGACCGGCGTATTCAGGTCCAATACGCTGTTGTATCCCTGCGGATATTTCTCTTTCTAACCATACAATCACTAGCACACCTATTGTGATTCCCAATACAAGAGTCAAAATAGGGACAAGTATCCATATAATTCCATAGACCTCTTTTAAAGATTCCAATCTGGAAAAAGAATTAATATCTTGTACTTCTGTTGTATCAATTATCATTTCAACGATCAACTTCTCCCATAATGATATCTATGCTACCTAGTATTGTCATAATATCAGCCAATTTCATTCTTTTAACTAACTGAGGAAGAATTTGCAAATTGATAAAACCCGGGGGACGAATTTTCCATCTCCAAGGAAAACCATTCTGATCCCCTATTAGAAAGATTCCTAATTCTCCCTTTGGGGCTTCAACTCTCACATAAAGTTCTTGTTTCGGTAATTCAAAAGTCGGAGACGGCTTTTTACTAATGAATCGATATTCAAAATCATTCCATTCTGGATCCTTTTCTCTATCAAAGCAGCGGATTTCTAAATTCTCATATGGCCCTCCCGGAATTCCTTCCAGAGCCTGTTGAATAATTTTTATGGATTCTACCATTTCACCAATTCGTACTAAATAACGAGCTAATGAATCTCCTTCTTTTTGCCATTGAACTTCCCAATCAAATTCCTCGTAACATTCATAATGATCAACTTTACGTAGATCCCATTGTATTCCGGAAGCCCGAAGCATTGGTCCTGATAAACCCCAATTTATTACTTCCTCTCCACCAACAATGCCTACTCCCTCAACCCGTTCTAAAAAAATAGGATTTCGCGTAATAAGTTTTTGATATTCAACAACCCTTGTTAAAAAATAATCGCAGAAATCCAAACATTTATCTATCCAGCCATGAGGTAGATCAGCCGCTACCCCTCCGATACGAAAAAAATTATGCATCATTCTCATACCTGTGGCAGCTTCGAATAGATCATATATTAATTCTCTTTCTCTGAAAATATAGAAGAAAGGGGTTTGTGCACCAATATCTGCCATAAAAGGTCCCAGCCATAGTAGGTGAGAAGCTATACGACTCAACTCCAACATAATTACTCGAATATAGCTGGCTCTTTTAGGTACTTGAATATTTCCTAACTGTTCCGGTCCATTTACGGTTATTGCTTCTGTGAACATAGTAGCTAAATAATCCCAACGTGTTACATAAGGCAGATATTGTACAATTGTTCGGTTTTCTGCAATTTTTTCCATCCCTCTATGTAAATAACCCAATATTGGTTCACAATCAATAACATCCTCACCATCTAGAGTAACAATAAGTCGAAGAACACCATGCATTGATGGATGGTGAGGACCCATATTGACTATCATGAGGTCTTTTCTTGTAGCTGGGGCATTCATAGGTTTTTCCTCGATTCATTCTTCCATGAATTGCTTAAAACAAAAATGAGTTCATCAAAATTCAAGATCTAATAAATAGAATAATTCAAAACGACTCTTCAAATTAATTAGTTTGTGGCTCCCGAATATCCAACTGATTAATTAATTTTTTATAACGTATTCCATTTTTCTTTGACAAATAAGACAGGAGTCGCTTCCGTTTTCCCAGAATTTTACGTAAACCCCTTTGAGATAAATAGTCTTTTCTGTGCAATTCCAAATGTGAAGTAAGTCTTCGTATCTTATTGGTGAAATTGAATACTTGAAATTCAATTGATCCCGGGTTTTCTTCTTTTTTTTCTTGTGAAATAACGGATATAAATGATTTTTTTACCATAAAAAAATGAAAGCTTGTCTTTCCCCCCCTTTTTTTATTTTATAGAGTCTAGATATTTTTATTGATCAGTAATAATAATGACACTCATTTTCAATTTGGTATATACAATAGTCTTAAATTTCTTAAGAGTTCCTGATTTTATTTTTCAAACAAATTTTGATTAATCAACCCAATTCAAATAGGTATACAAAAGATACTATATTTATGCATTTACAAAAATTGTAGACTTCAAATAAGAAGATTTTGTTGATTCGTTTATAGATCTAATAGATAGGATATATCGTTGAATTAGTATCGTGCCTCAGAATAGAGGGTAAGACAATGCGTATGTGCATCTATTTGTTTTCGCATACCAGATATGTTACGAGAAATAGAAAAAAGAAAAATGTAGATTAACGAATTTTCAATCGTGGATACATATCTATCCTTACCATACTGAAACGGCTGCCATTATTGGTATCAAACCAATAGCGATTCATACAAGCTAAATCTTCTAATCGATAATTTGGCCAAAGAAATAACTTTAAATTAATTAGTTTTTTTTTATCTCTATCAAGATCTTTACTTGTAGCCAAAACTTGACAGCAATTATTCACTTTATTCTCATTGTAAAATGCCTTATTTCTATGCACACTATTTCTATTCCTAGGATTGAAACAAATTAGAATTCTCAATTCTCTACGGCGTCTAGCGGATAAAATATTTTCAGGAACAAGCAAATCATAATTATTTTTTTCTTTATTTTCAGTCAGCTTTTGATCTCTTGTTCTTGTAATGGATTTCTTAATGGATTTATCCAAATTTTTCTTATCAACTTTTTCTCGGTATCTTTGATTAATTTGATGCTTTCTCTTATGAATCAACGAAAGGCCTATGGTTTGATACATATTAAATTGTTCATGGTTTTTTCTAGACAAACGAATTGGTTCGATACTCAATATTCCTTTTTTCATCAATTCCGTATTTTTATTCAATTCTGTAAGAGTGAAATCCTTCTGATTCTTAATTTTCATAATATCTAGACTTAGTTCTCCTCTTTGAATAGAGGCTATAGCAATTTCTTTTATATTTTTCAGTCTAAGCAGGAGACAATATACTTGAATATTATTCATTATTTTTTCATTTAATCCACCATGCCAGTTCAATTGAAAAAGCAAATACCTTCTTAGGAAGCAATTAAGTTCTGCTTCGATGTTGTTCTTGTATCTATTTTTTTTTACACCCTTTTTTATGTCGGATCCTGCATAATCTTCTTTAACATCTTTTTCTTTCTTTGAAAGGGATGCTTCAAGATTTAGTCGACTTGCATATTCTGTTTTTCCTTTATTTCGAGTCTCTAACTCTAATTCAAGATATTTTTTTTTTTTCCATCGTCTAAAAATATCTATTTTTTTCTTTTCCGTGATGTTTTTCTTTTGACTAACATTTTTGTTTACATTAAAATTGAAAAAAAGGAGTTTTATTGGTATGATCCATGGGTTACTCGTATATGCATTATAAAATCTAAAAATTTTAGAGAAGAAAAAAAATTCCCGATTCGCTATAGAACGATTTAGTATTTCTACATTCATTCCCATCCAATCAAAAAGGTTTTTTTTTTTTTTGGATGGGTTGATTTCTTGATGAAGCATAAAATAATAATCGGTATCGATCGAACCCCCAAAATGCACTTTATTTCTAAGACAAAAATTAAGAATTCTCCAATCAAAACACTTTCTATCCAGATTTTTTTCCATATCTAGAATAGAATCTTCTACTATATAATTCTTGATAGGAATATCATTCGTCATATCAAAATTTTTTTTTTTACGCGTGTTGGAATTATAAGAAATCGCTTGGTTATTATTTGCTTGGAATGACGATCTATATCCATAAATATATGAGTCCTTCTTATCTGCATAATTAATAGATTTACATGATAAAAGATCATACCCATATAGTTTTTTCATTTTTTTTTTTTGACTTGTTAATGAGTCTATTTCTTGTTTTTTGTAAAGAATTAATCCGTTTTTTTCATATGAATGATATTTGGTTAAATCTTTATTTTGAGCCACATGGCGTTCATTCATTTTATTTCGCCATTTTTTGGATACTAATCTAGACCATCCATTCTGAGATAAATCGTATTGATAATGACCCTTTAACCAATTTGTCCATTGATTCATTACAGAATTGGGAGCGCTCTTATGTTTTAATTTGGAATGAGATATTCCTTGTACTCCAAAAAAATAATCCTTTATTTCATTCTTAAGAAAAAGAGGTGTTCCGTGATATTCAAAAACGTATCTTAATTTATACTTATATAAGTTAATAACTTGGGTTTGTGATAATTTGTAAAATACATATGCTTGTGACAAAGAGGATGCGTCACAAAAATTCTGTGAATTCGTATTCCTAATATTACAAATTGATTTTTTTATAGTAGAAATAAAGTGAATTAGACTTTGATTTTTTTTATCACTTCTTTTTCTTTCTTCATTTGCTTCATTATTGTAAATGTATTTATTAAGAATTTTTTTTGTTGATTCAAGAAAAAGTTGTACATTGATTCTAGGAATATTAACGATACATAGAAAGATATCTATATATACCCTTTCTATCAAAAATTTAAAAAAATAATGTGATTTGCGAGAGAATCGAACATTCTTTTTTTGTAATATCTGCCAAATATTTTTTTTTAATTCTAATCTTTTATCATCATAAGTTGTTTTCTTAGAACAAATATTTCTCTCTGAACCTTTTTTCTTGTCTTTTTTAAATTTTTCTATTTGTTTTATGATTTTCTTTGTTCTATCATTCAAATCTTTTATTTTTTTTTCTGTCAATGAACAGTCTGTCCAATTAATAGATTGAATTGGAATGGTGGATTCGTAAATCATTGGATTACTCTTACTTTTTGTTGAATCTTTTTGAATTTCATTCAATTCATATATTTTTCTCAATCCAAATATAACTAAAAGATTTGATAATGATAGTTTTTTGATTTTTTCTTTTAGAAATAGAATCCTTTTGAGAATACTTTGGATGATCCATTGTGCTCTTTCTTTTGTTATATTTAGAAAAGATTTTGTTCTTTCGTTTAATACTTTTAGAACTAGAAAAAAACTCTTTTTCAAAATTTTTATTTTTTTTTGAAGTTCTTTAAAAATGGGATTAAAAAACGAACGTCGGTTTCGGGGAGAAGAAGAAAAGGGCAATTCTACTTCCATTCCGAAAACTGTTAAAAAGAAGAAATCCATTTTTTTCACTTTTTTTTTCATTGGATCCTTTTCCTTTTGAGGGGATCGTAGCTTATATCTGTATCTGTGCCAAGGTTTCAGACGAAAAGGAAAAAGGACCTTTATTTGAAAACCCTCAGTTAGCCAGTTTTTCGGAAATTCTGTTTCGGATAATGGAACGCCATTATAGGTGCATTTAATATACATTTCTCTATTCCAATCCTTTAAATCCTCTGACCATTCGGGAGATTGAAATAATAGTATACGAACGATATTTTTAGTTATTATCAATGAGGGTAATAGAATATATTTTCTAATAATCGAATGGGTTACTAATAAAGAACCTCTTATTACTTGAGCATATACAATGTTATCCCAGGCTTCCGCTATTTCCATACGCTTTGCTTCCTCTTTTTTCTTAATCTCTTTTTTCTTTTCCTTTGTATAATTCGAAATTATCAATTCTGTATTTTTCTTTTTCCACATCCAATTTAGAAAAAAGATTTTCATTGGCTCGAAAATATCAAAAGAAAATAAAGAGGGTTTGTCAATTTTGTCCAAAAAAAGAGGAGAATGTGCACTTGCTTGAAGGATTTTCCAATTAACAGTTTTACGTCTTTGAGCGCGTCTAGATCCTTTGATTATGTCTCGCCTAAAATCCGGTTGTTGTGAATAATGTATTAAAGCAAATTCATCTTTTTCATCAGAATTATCAGTATCCTTGGTATCCGTATAAGCATCGGCATTCTCTGAGTCATCACTATAAATTACTACGCGTTTGGCTTTTCTTGAACGAATCTCATAATCTGCTGTTTTACCATCGCTTTCCAGGTGTTCTACCTCGTCAATTAATTTGTATGACCATCGAGGAACTTTTTTACTGCTTTCTTTTATTCCAATACATTTTTTTATATTTATAATTGTTTTATCGTTCGCATCAGTTAGAATTGCGTCGAATAAAAATTTCATTTTTTTTTTTTTAACTTCGGAATCCATCTTTTCATGTTCTCGAAATAAATAAAGTCCTTTAAAATTTAAATTGGATACTGATTTTCCAGAAAATTGACTGATCAAGTTAAAAAAAAAACGAATTTCATTTGATAATGATTTTTTTTCAAATCTATCTATTTTCCGTTCAAAGTCTGGATAATCAGTATTAATATTAAGAAGGATGGCGTGAATCTTATTTATCCAAATGTAGTTTTTTGTGTAAGTTTTATTCTTGATTGAGAATAAAAAACTTTTTTTGATTCGTCCGCGATAGGGT